GCTCTACTCAAGTTAGCTTCAGCTATTTCAAGAGTTTGTTGAGCTTCTTGTGGATCAATGTCAGTACTAATTTCCGCACCATTTCCTAAAATGGTGATATCATTATTACTTATTCTAGCAAAACCACCCATAAGAGCCGCCGTTAACCATCGGTCGTTTAGCCGTATTCTCAAAAGACCTATATCTACAGCCGTGGCAATGGGGGCATGGTTTGGTAATATCCCAATTTGTCCACTATTAGTAGATAAAATAATCTCTTTCACTTCGGAATTCCAAATCATTCGATTAGGAGTCAGTACACAAAGATTTAAGGTCATTTTTTCAATTTGTTCTCCTCTTCTAAGTTCATAGCTTTCGCGGTAGCTTCATCGATGTTACCCACCAAATAAAAGGCCTGCTCGGGAAGACCATCTAATTCTCCGGAAAGGATGAATTTAAACCCCCGAATTGTTTCTGCGAGACCAACATATTTCCCTGGAGAACCAGTAAATACTTCTGCCACAAAGAAGGGTTGTGATAAGAAACGCTCAATTTTTCGTGCTCTTGCTACAGTTAAACGATCTTCTTCGGATAATTCGTCCAACCCAAGGATAGCTATAATGTCCTGAAGTTCTTTGTAACGTTGTGAAGTTTGCTTAACCCTTTGCGCAGTTTCATAATGTTCCTCACCAACGATCCTAGGTTGTAACATAGTTGACGTTGAATCCAAGGGATCTACTGCTGGATAAATACCTTTGGCAGCTAATCCTCTTGATAATACGGTAGTAGCATCTAAATGTGCAAATGTCGTGGCAGGAGCAGGGTCGGTCAAATCATCCGCAGGTACATAAACTGCTTGGATCGATGTTATGGATCCTTGTTTAGTAGAAGTAATTCTTTCTTGCAAAGAACCCATTTCCGTACTAAGGGTAGGTTGATAACCCACTGCAGAAGGCATTCTACCTAATAAGGCAGAGACTTCGGATCCTGCTTGAACGAAACGAAATATATTGTCGATGAATAGAAGTACGTCTTGCTCATTAACATCCCTAAAATATTCCGCCATGGTTAGGGCAGTCAAGCCAACTCTCATACGAGCTCCTGGCGGTTCATTCATTTGACCATAGACTAGAGCCACTTTTGATTCTGCAAGATTTTTTTCATTAATCACCCCGGATTCTTTCATTTCCATGTAGAGATCATTTCCTTCACGAGTACGTTCACCTACTCCGCCAAATACAGATACGCCTCCGTGAGCTTTGGCAATGTTGTTGATCAATTCCATGATGAGTACTGTTTTACCCACTCCAGCTCCCCCAAATAGTCCGATTTTTCCGCCACGGCGATAGGGAGCTAAAAGATCTACCACTTTAATCCCTGTTTCAAAGATTGATAATTTCGTATCTAACTGTATGAAGGCGGGTGCAGATCTATGAATAGGAGATGTTGTGCGAGTATCGACAGGACCTAAATTATCAACGGGCTCTCCAAGAACGTTGAAAATTCGTCCGAGAGTAGCTCCCCCGACTGGAACACTTAGAGGAGCTCCCATGTTAATCACTTTCATTCCTCTCATCAGACCATCTGTAGCACTCATAGCTACAGTTCTCACTCGATTATTTCCTAATAATTGTTGTACTTCACAAGTTACATTAATTTGCTGACCGACAGTATCTCGACCTTTAATTACCAAAGCATTATAAATATTAGGCATCTTGCCCGGTGGAAAAATGACATCCAGTACTGGGCCAATAATTTGAGTGATACGCCCTAGGTTTTGTTCTTCAAGTGTAGAAACCACAGGATTAGAAGTAGTGGGATTGTTTATCATAATCATAAATCATAATAAATATGTCGAAATTCTTTTTTGAAAAGTACTGAATCGAAAAGAAAGATCCGATAGCAAGTTGATCGGTTAATTCCATAAGAAATAAATGGAAGTTAGCATTCGATTGAGCAATCGAATCCAATTCAATCCTTTACTCAGTGAATGAGTCAATTTTCAATTCTTTCTATATGTACTCTTGTATTTTCTTTTTTTTTTTTTTTGTTGTTGTGCGCCTATTTCTTTATGTACCATATCCGTTACCTTTTATAGATTATAGATGAATTATGACTCTTTTCACATCTAGGATTTACATATACAACATATACTACTGTCAAGAGATCTTCTATTATTTCTTTTTCTTTCTATTTTATCTATTAGATATTTCTATTTACTATTTAAATATATATATATCTTTGATATATTTTCTTTTTTTCTTTAATATCTTTACTTTTTACTTTAGAATTTATTAATTCTAATTTCGAATTATTTATAATTCTATTTCTATTCAATTTCAATTTAATATTTTAATTGAATTTTGAATTATATTGTATATTTTGTATATTTAGATTATATTTCTTTTATATTTATTAAGAATTATTATTTTATTATTCTAATTCTAATTATTAATCCTTTTTATTATTTTTCATTTTATTTGATGTTTTTTTTTTTTTATCTTTATTTTGATATTTTTAT